TGCTTTTTTTTGTCAAAAAAACGAATACTTGCTTTTTGTTTTTCAATTCGGAAAGGTAACATAGAAGATCAGAAAGGTAAATAGAAGAATTCTTATTCTACATATTTTCATTTTAAGAGCGGAACGAATCCCATTTCCTATTGAGTTACTCAAAAGGAAATGGGATTGGCGGGTTGGATTTTCGAACTGAAATAACTCAAAAATTAAGTCAGACCAATTTAGATTATTCCAACCTGTTATGTTTTATTATATTACTTATTTTATTTGTTTATTTGTTTGTCGCTCAAAAAACTTTTAGAATTGCCGGTAGAAAGAGATTTCCCTAAGGAAAAAGCTTTTAACGCTGTCCAATACCCCTTTCTTTTCCAAAAGTTTTTACGAATACGCTTTTTTGATGCAGAAGTACGTTTTTTTGGAACTGCCATTTAAATAAAATTTAAGAAATTTCTCATTGGTATAACTGGATGTGAAAGACATTTATTGTTCAAAAAAAATCTAAACTAAAAACTAAAGGAGTAGATAAGATGGGTGAAAAATATGGGAAAATCTCATAAAATATTACTAATTTCTAAAAATAGAAAAAACAGAATAATATTTTTAGTAACTTATCAAATTTTGTAAAAAAATAGGTCTAATTTGACTGGAATTTGAAAATTCCAAAAGAGACGAGTTATTTGTTTCTTTCTTTTATCTGATTTGACCAATTAGAACTTCTTGATTTGAATATTTTCAAGTATTTAGCAGAAACTCAGAAAAAAATAAGTTAAAAAGAAATAAAAATTCAAAAATGATATTTAATTTAGTTTAAGTTAGTGCATATCTTCATTTTTTTATTCACTTCTTTTTTTCAAAGTCCATTGAATCGGAAACAATTAATATTAATTAAGAATTAAAAAACTTTTTTATGGAACAGACATATCAATATGCATGGATTTTACCTTTCGTTCCACTTCCAGTTCCTATGCTAATAGGGATGGGACTTCTTCTTTTTCCCACAGCCACAAAAAATCTTCGTCGTATGTGGGCCTTTCCGAGTATTTTATTGTTAAGTATAGTCATGGTTTTTTCAGCTAATCTGTCTATTCAGCAAATAAATAGCAGTTCTATCTATCAATATGTATGGTCTTGGACCGTCGATAATGATTTTTCTTTCGAATTCGGCTACTTGATTGATCCACTTACTTCTATTATGTTACTGTTAATCACTACAGTTGGAATTATGGTTCTTATTTATAGTGATAATTATATGGCCCACGATCAAGGATACTTGAGATTTTTTGCTTATATGAGTTTTTTCAGTACTTCCATGTTGGGATTAGTGACTAGTTCAAATTTGATACAAATTTATATTTTTTGGGAATTGGTTGGGATGTGTTCCTATCTATTAATAGGGTTTTGGTTCACACGACCTCCTGCCGCAAATGCTTGTCAAAAAGCGTTTGTAACTAATCGTGTAGGGGATTTTGGTTTATTATTAGGAATTTTAGGTTTATATTGGATAACAGGTAGTTTTGAATTTCGGGATTTATTCGAAATATTCAATAACTTGATTTATAATCATGAAGTCAATTCTACTTTTGTTACTTTGTGTGCTACTCTATTATTTGCCGGTGCAGTCGCCAAATCTGCACAATTTCCCCTTCATGTATGGTTACCTGATGCTATGGAGGGACCCACTCCTATTTCAGCTCTGATACATGCTGCTACCATGGTAGCGGCAGGGGTTTTTCTTGTAGCTCGCCTTCTTCCTCTTTTCATAGTTATACCCTATATAATGAATTTGATCTCCTTGATAGGAATAATCACAGTCGTATTAGGAGCTACTTTAGCTCTTGCTCAAAAAGATATTAAAAAGGGTTTAGCCTATTCGACAATGTCTCAATTGGGTTATATGATGTTAGCCCTAGGAATGGGGTCTTACCGAAGTGCTTTATTTCATTTGATTACTCATGCTTATTCCAAAGCATTATTATTTTTAGGGTCTGGATCCGTTATTCATTCGATGGAAACAATTGTTGGCTATTCTCCAGATAAAAGTCAGAATATGGTTTTTATGGGCGGTTTAACAAAGTATGTACCAATTACCAAAACCTCTTTTTTATTAGGTACACTTTCTCTTTGTGGTATTCCGCCCCTTGCTTGTTTTTGGTCAAAAGATGAAATTCTTAATGATAGTTGGTTATATTCGCCAATTTTCGCAATACTAGCTTGGGCCACAGCAGGATTAACTGCCTTTTATATGTTTCGGATCTATTTACTTACTTTTGAAGGGCATTTAAACGTTCATTTTAAAAATTACACTGGAAATCAAAATATCTCTTTATATTCGATATCTTTGTGGGGTAAGAGGTGTTCGAAACGAGTTAATACAAATTTTGATTTATTAAGAATGAATAATAATGAAAGTTATTCTGTTTTTTCGAAAAAAACATATCGAAATGATGAGAATGTACGAAAAAATAATGGACGACAGCCTTTTATTAATATTATTCATCAGGAT